AGATTTACTTTGAAGTGATTATTCCCTAGAGACATTAATTTTATTTTATTATGATCCATTCCGGGAAAATACGGATCGTGCCAAAGATTAAAAACGAATTTTATTCTTTTTTTCTTTCTAATTTTTTTTCTATTATAAAAAGAAGATGAAATAATTACAATGGATTTAAAATGAAAACTTATTCTTATTCTTAGATAAATCAATTGCGAAATACTTCTGTAGAGTGTCCAATATCTGTTTTACATCTTCTATTCGAAAAAATTCAATTCTCATAAGATCTTCTTGACTGTTACTCAAAAGGTCCGATAATGTATGTATATTGGACCCTTTGAGACAGTTATAGGTCCTGGAAGGCAATTCTGATTGGTCAATAAAAATACATTTCAATGGAATTCCTTTTTTGTTTTTCTTTAGATTAGTTAATCTATTTTGAAAGGTAAAAAGGGGTAGAGGAAACCTGTTTTTATTCTCTTCGAAATTAATGTCCTCTTCCTCCGCATGTAGAAAAGGAATAAATAAATCAATCAAATTACGAGAAGCTTCATAAAGTGCTTCCTTAGGAGTTAAACTTCCATTCGTCCATATTTCTAGAAAAAGTATCTCTTGTTTTTCATTCCCATTCCCATAAGAATGAATACTATGATTCGCATTTCGAACAGGCATGGATACAGTATCTATAGGATAACTTCCATCTTGAGAGTTATTTGCGGATTTCATACGATATCCGCGATCTCTCTTGATTTGTAATTCAATACACAAATCAATTGGTTCCGTCAGGTTAGCTATATGTTGTGTCGTGTCAACTATTTCCACGTAAGGTGGTGAGATGATATCTTGAGCGGTTACGTATCTAGGCCCCCTGACGCAGATGGATGCGTCTATAACTCCATACAGATTACTTCTCAATATAATTTCTTTCAAATTTAGTAAAATTTCATGTACTGATTCTTCAATACCTACTATCGTAGAATATTCATGTGCTACTTTCTCAGATTTTGCACGTGTGATACATGTTCCTTCTATTTCTCCAAGTAAAGCCCTTCGCATGGCAATACCTATGGTATCGGCTTGACCTTTCATAAGCGGGGACAGAATGAAACGACCATAATAAAGACGCTTACTGTCTACTCTTGATTCAACACATTTCCACCGTAGTGTTCGAGTGGATCCTACTACTTCCTCTCGAACCATACTATAATAAGTATTATTATAATATTTGATCAGATCATTGAATCGTTTATTTCTCTTGAAATCTGTTTAATTCTTATTTCTACACACGTCTTTTTTTAGGAGGTCGACACCCATTATGTGGCATAGGTGTTACATCACGTACTAAACTTAATAGTATACCACTTCTACGAATGGCTCGTAATGCTGCATCTCTTCCGAGACCAGGGCCTTTTATCATAACTTCTGCCCGTTGCATACCCTGATCAACTACTGTACGAATAGCATTTACCGCTGCGGCTTGAGCAGCATACGGTGTACCTCTTCTTGTGCCTTTGAATCCAGAAGTACCCGCGGAGGCCCAAGAAACCACCCGACCTCGTACATCTGTAACAGTTACAATGGTATTGTTGAAACTCGCTTGAACATGAATAACTCCTTTTGGTATTCTACGTCCATTCTTACGTGAACCAATACGTCCATTCCTACGGGAACCAATTCTTGGTATAGCTTTTGTCATATTTTATCATCTCATAAATATGAGTCAGAAATATACAGAAAGAAAAGATACGGAGATATCCATTTCATGTTAAAACAGATCTTTTATTCTTACATGGGTCCTCCCCTTTAGAAAAGAAAGTTCTTTTTTAGAAAGATTATCCTTGTCTCTGTTTATGTCTCGGATTGGAACAAATCACTATAATTCGTCCGCGCCTACGGATCAGTCGACATTTTTCACAAATTTTACGAACAGAAGTCCTTATTTTCATATTTCTTATTCCTTACCTTAATTCTGAATCTACTCTTTTGAGGAAAATAAGTTTCTTGAATTTTTTTTTTTTGAACTTCGAATTGTGTCCCCATGAAAGGAATGTTTAAAAAATCACCTAATCGTTCGAATCTTTGTTGCGAAGTCTATAAATTATACGTCCTCTGGTTGAATCATAACGACTTACTTCAATTTTTACTCTATCTCCTGGTAGTATCCGTATAAAACTGCGCCGGATCCTCCCTGAAGCATAACCTAGAATTAGATCTTCATTATCTAAACGGACCCGGAACATACCGTTGGGAAGTGATTCAGTAATTAAACCTTCATGAATCAATTTTTGTTCTTTCATTCCAGGTAACCCCCTTGAAGTATCAACTAATGAAGGAAGAGGTATATAACTCACTTTTCCTCTCTATTTCACAAATGGGAAGTTAGAGATAAAATTAGGATACCAGAGGAGGAGGATCACCATATATAACACAAAATTTCTCCTCCAATTCTTTCTAGTCGAGCTTCTCGATCTGTCATTATACCTCGAGAAGTAGAAAGAATTACAATTCCCATTCCACCTAAAATCTTAGGAATTCGTTGATAGTTGGAATAAATTCGTAAACCGGGTCGGCTGATACACTTTAAAACGGTTCTATATATTCCTTTCCTAGTCTTTCTATGTCGCAGGGTTGAAACCAAGAAATATTTCTTATTTTCCTGATGTTTCCGAACATTTTCAATAAAACCTTCTCGTAGAAGTATTTTAACAAAGTTTTCGGTGATATTAGTAGATGCTATTCGAACCGTTCCTTTTTTATTCATGTCAGCATTTCTTATAGAAGTTATTATATCGGCAATAGTGTCCCTACCCATAACGGACTATAATTTTTTGTGCCTCCTAATTTTGATATAATCAACATGTTTCCTTTTTTCTTTTTTCTTTGTTTTTTTTTTGAATTATGAAATTTTAAAAAGTATATGCGTGAGACACAATCTATTAATTTGATCTATTTCAGATAGCCTACTATATCATAGTGTCATCTACTAGTATTTATAATACCTCGGGAGCTAATGAAACTATTTTAGTAAAATTCAACTGTCTCAATTCCCGAGCGATCGCACCAAAAACTCGAGTTCCTTTTGGATTTCCTTCTTGATCAATGACGACCGCTGCATTGTCATCATATCGTATTATCATACCGTTGTCACGTTTGAGTTCTTTACATGTACGTACAATTACAGCTCTAATGACTTCTGATCTTTCTAGAGGCATATTTGGCACTGCTTCTTTGATTACAGCAACAATAACGTCACCAATATGAGCATATCGGTGATTACCAGCTCCTATGATTCGAATACACATCAATTCTCGAGCTCCGCTGTTATCCGCTACATTCAAAAGGGTCTGAGGTTGAATCATATATTTTTTATTTGAATCTGTTATTTCAATGCAAAGGATGAAGGAAAAAAAGAAATATTGTCCGTCCAGAAAAAAAGAAACCTGCGGTTGTTTTTTCATCCTCAATATCCCTTTTGTTTAGTTCTACATCCCTATCGTGAAATAACAAATTGAGTTCGTATAGGCATTTTGCACGCAGCTATTGAAATAGCTGCTCTGGCTACAGTTTCTGATACTCCGCCCATTTCATAAAGTATTCGACCCGGTTTAACAACAGATACCCAATATTCGGGGGATCCCTTTCCCGAACCCATACGTGTTTCGGTAGGTCTTACTGTAACAGGTTTGTCGGGAAATATACGTACCCATATTTTTCCACCACGACGCGCATATCGTGTCATTGCTCTCCGCCCCGCTTCTATCTGTCTAGCTGTGATCCAAGCGGGTTCAAGTGCCTGAAGAGCGTATCCGCCGAAACAAATATGATTGCCTCGACAAGATATTCCCTTCATTCTTCCTCTATGTTGTTTACGAAATCTGGTTCTTTTGGGGTTATAGTTGATGGTTGTTTCTTAATTCCATCTCTATTGCAGAACCGGACATGAGAGTTTCTTCTCATCCAGCTCCTCGCGAATGAAACGATTCAATAATATTACAGATACACATGTATAATTATAATAATAATAAATAATAATATAATATAAGTAATTATGAGTTAATAATATAAGTATATATAAGTTGAGTTAATAATATAAGTATATATAAGTAATGAATGGCATTTATTGATATTTAATTGTTACATATTTAATTTGTTACAAAGGAAGATGTATATACAAAATATACAGCTGGACGTGTATATTATTAGATATAGAAAATATCAAAAATGCTTCTTTTTTTAGAATATAACGTATAATATAATGAATCCTTATTTTTACCTCTATCGAATCGCGCCAAAAATTGTAATCCAATAAATAAAGGTTTCGCGGGCGAATATTGACTCTTTCATTCGTAGGGTCAATTCATGACACCTCTCAGAATAAATCCATTTTTTCTTGGTTCGTTCCGCCATCCCACCCAATGAATTATTAGGATTCGTTTTCAATAGAATCCTATGCAGTCACAGGTTTCGTCGTTCCCATAGCTTCTCCATTAATGGTTAGGCCTGAACTCTGCAATGGAGCTTCCGGCAAAATTCGTTCCCGAGTCAATCTCCTCAGTTTTTATTAACCCGAGGCTCTTTATTCTTTATTATTTATTATTTTTTTTTTTCTTTTTTTTATATTTTATTTATTTATATTTCATTTATATATTTATATCAGTATTGATTATATCAGTATTAATGCTTTATCACACTGCCTTTTATGAGGTGATTCATAGACCATACATATTGGAATCATATATCATTGATATTTTTGTTCTCTCTTTCTATCATCCTTCCATTTATCCACATCCCTTTATTTTTGCTTCACAACCCATAATCAGATTTCTTTTTTATGGAAAAAATTTCAGTTGCTACAACTATATGATCGATCCACCCATATAGTGACTGTTTCTTGGGATCTTGACAATACGAAGCAATAAGTTGGTTATTAATTTATATGGTTACTAAGTTCATAGTAGGGGTTAGTCTATTTTTTTTTTTTTTGAATCTCAACCCTAAACTCTAAAGAA